TCAACATAAAATCTAACGATAGAATTTCATCTTTCAACTAACCAACAAGCTCAAAACCACAAACCCAAAAATCAAAGTTAAACATAAACAAATATAAAACCTACCTTCCGTCACAGTACACAAAAATTTACTAAACTCAATTTTTATCAACCCATAAAATAAACACATACACAGTAAACCTATCACAAAACATAAGATAACACCAGATTCACCAACCTTATGATATATAGCAAACCTATCATTAGGTTTAAATACGGACACAAAAATAAACAAAATATACACTCCACCAACATATACTAAACAAAAAATCAATGAATATCACCTAAAACCATACACTAAATAACAAATCAAACATGAAACTAAAGCTTTAACAACCAATAACACACAATAGTATACACAATGACTCCTTAATGAAAATAGCAACAACACAAAAAAATAAAAAGTAATTAAAATCTCTAATATCACTTTTGCTTAGTTATACACAAACTATCCTTAGCACGAAAAGCTAAAATAATATATTATACTAAAACAAAACCTATAACACCAAAATTAGATAACATCAACAACCTCAATCATTATAGGCATTACACCATGATTAACTCCGCATAACTCAGCACAATAACCAATAAAAGCTCCATGTTGAGAAGGACAAAAAAATAAATGATTTAACCGACCCGGTATAGCATCCATCTTCAGATTCAGAGATGGCACAGAAAACGAATGAATTACATCTGCCGATGTTACCACCAAATGATAAGGAGTACCATAAATCATACGCATAGGCTTATCTACCAAAAAACAATCCTTACTCATAAAAGAATCATATCTACCTTCTGGGTACTCATATGTTCAATACCATTGATGTCCTATAATCTTAATAGTCTCACTAGAATAACAATCCAAATCACTAGTTATAAATTTCACTTTCAATGCACATAAAACTAAAACAACCATAGTAGGAACTATAGTTCAAGTTAATTCAACAACCTGTTTTTCACCACCAAATTTAACTCTACCACCGCCTACAAATATTTTCCAATATAACATTATATACACAAAACATAAAATAAATACACACACAGCAATTATATAACAAACTATATCATAATACAATAAAGATAGTTTCATTAAAACTAAAGAATATATCCCTAGTAACCAACTTCAAATTCATTTAAAGTTACCTTGTTACGACTTACCTCAATAAAAATCGAGGGTGACGGGCGGTGTGTACATGAGCTAAACTTACTTCACGTTAACAAACTAATTTAACATTACTTTTAAGTCCTGAATATAATAGTATTTACAACTAAAACTTTATTAAAGTAACGCATGAATACTTTTATAAGCAGCACATAGACTTGGCTTAATTAGTAAACTACACAAACTTATATCATTCAACAATAATATTAAACCAGATATACACCAACATAATAAAAGTAAACTAATAGGCGGAACATCCTTTACACCACACCTTCCCCTAAAAAGAATCACTCACTGCCAAACCATTTTAGTTACTAAACTAAGATAATACTACAAAATAAGTTAATGGGGTATCTAATCCCTGTCACAAACATAAATTTTATATAAAAATGAATATTTAAAGCTTAAATAAAAAAATTTAACCTATTTTTAAATATAAATAAACACACATAATCTACACAAAAGCAAAGAAAACAGATTAACCGCAGATGCTGGCACTGTGTCCTATCCCCTTCCAATGTTTCACCCTTATAAAACTTTAGTTTTAACAAAAAATTAACTGCTAAACACAACAAATAACACTAAATCGTATCAAAAATAAACTAACTTTATGCAGTTAATGAAACATAAACTTTCTTTTGCCACAGTTAAACAATTAATAAAAACACGGAATTACTAAATAATTCTATTTAGCTTTTGCAAAGCTAACACAATTCATGTTCAACAAAAAAGCTTACTATCCTTTCGTACTGATAAACTTCTCCAATAGATAAGAACCGACCTGGCTCACGCCGGTCTTAACTCAACTCATGAAGATAAATAAGGTCGAACAGACCAAAAACCTAGACTACTGCACCTAAGTCTTAATCTAAGTCAACATCGAGGTGGCAAACAATTAATTCGATAAGATCTCTTATTAATTATCACACTGTTATCCCTGGGGTAACTTAACCCACTAAACTATAACTAGGGTCCAAATTATAGTAAAACACTAAAACTTGCCCCAAGCAAAAAAGAAAGATCCCAGGGTCTTTCCGTCTTATTAAACTATGGAAATTCTGTATTCCCAATATCAAATTCATATTAACACCAAATATTCACATCTCTCACGTCAAACCATTCAAACAAGCCCCCAATTAAAAGGCAATTAATTATGCTACCTTTGCACAGTCAAGATACTGCGGCCATTTATCGTCTAAATCAACACTGGGCAGGCACTACTAGCTAAAATTCAAACTAGAAATGTTTTTAATAAACAGACGGAAAGACCCTGAGAAATAATTAGCGTATTTTAATTACTTATTTAATGATAAATAACAAACCATACATTAATCTAAGTTACCACGTAATTTAACTATAAATCTAGCTTAATTATATTTTATAACAAATTTACAAAAAATAGGTACCTTTAACCTAATCTTAATAAAATTCTATTTATAGTATAACACTATGACAAATCTTTTAACTTATCACATAATATAAAATACTTAAGTAACTAAATAGAAATAAAATTTAACGAATAACTTATCACATCATAAAACCAATTTATCTGAATTAACTTAACGCAAAATTACATTCTAAACAACTGATACTAAGATCTAAACTATTCGATTCGAAAAATACTTTATAAAAATCCATTAAGCATGATGCAAAAGGCAAATAAACCTAAAACACTAAAACATAAACAATTTACCAATCAAAAGGTTAATGATATAAATCATCATAGATTTACAAAATCTATATTTTAAATTAAACTAAAAAACCACCACGAGCAAACACATAAGTACAATCATCCACCCAACGCATATAATAAACCCCATAAGTATAATCTATATTATACGGATAACAAAAATAATCATTATGAGACGCTACAGGACTCATAAAAAAATCCACATAGCAATTAGACGAACCGTAAGAACCTAAAACCTCATTACGATTAACTATCGACTCCCAAAGTATAAAAACAAAAAAACACCCACTAAAAGCAGAAATAAAAGAACCTACAGTACACACAATTTTAATCCAATTATAAGCACACTCATAAATACAAACACGACGCGGTAATCCACATAACCCAAAATAATGCATAGGAAAAAAACATAAATTAAATCCAATTTTAGACATTATACACTGACATTGAAGTAAACACTTATTTAATCTCAAGCCGGTAATCAAAGGTCATCATCAAATAAACATAATTATTATTCTTATATATGACCCTAACGACATCACATAATGAAAATGAGCAACAACAAACCAAGTATCATGTAAAACTTTATCCAACACACAAGCAGACAATACAATCCCAGTTACACCACCAAAAGTAAACAATACTATAAAAGAAACTATCCACCACAATATAGGATCACTCTTATTCACACGAGAATTTAATAACATATAAAGCCAAGTAAAAACCTTTATTCCTGTTGGTACTCCTATTACCATAGTAACTGAGCTAAAAAATACAGCAGTCTTAACATCTAACCCAACTGTAAACATATGATGACCCCATACACTCCTTCCTAAACACACTATTGAGAACATAGCAAATAACAAACCATAAAAACCAAAAGCGTCTGGACACATACTTATTCTTAAACATATATGACTAATTATACCAAAACCAGGAAGAATTAAAACATAAACTTCAGGATGACCAAAAAACCAAAACATATGTTGAAATAAAACAGGATCACCACCACCTAATGGATCAAAAAATGCAGAACTAAATTTACGATCAAATAAAAGCATAGTTATAGCAGCTGCTAATACAGGAAGAGTAACTAATAATAAAATAGACGTAAATAAATAAGCCCACAATACTATAGAAGTACGAGAAAATATATTAGTCATAAAAATTCTATATAAAGTACAGATGAAATTGATAGAACTAAAAATTCTAGACGCACCTGCTAAATGTAATGAAAACATTAAAAAATCTACACCATTACTACTAGAAAATAACGATGACGACAAAGGAGGATAAAAAGTTCATCCAATACCAGCACCTAAACACATACTAACTAAAAGAAAAGCTATAGAAGGAACCAATAACCACGCACTTAAAGCATTTAAACGAGGCAAATTTAAATCAGATAACCCACCAATTAAAGGAATCAAGTATTTACCAAAACCACCTATTAAAATAGGCATTAAAAAAAAGAAAATCATTATTATCCCATGATTCGTCACTAAAAATTTATAACAATCCAAGGAAATCACATTATAATAGGGCTCTAAAAAATTAACACGAATTAATAAACTAAAACTTAAACCTACAAAACCTGACCACAAACCTAATAAAGTATAAATTACACCAACCCGCTTATGATCCAAAGTAAATATCCAACTTAATAAAGATTTAACACTCATTTACATAAGATGACCTAAATAAAGCCACTTAATGTTTTGAAAACATTTAGTCTAACCTAACTTAATCTTATTACAACATAACAAAGAGAAAGTCAAACCAAATTGACACGAAATTATTAGCAGTAACTTCACAATTTCCTCTAAGCTACTAATACAATCAACGTACATAACCTCTAAATAATTCGAATACAAAACCAATCAACAATAAAACTAAAAAAGCATAATAATAAAAAAATTTATAAAATAATAAACCCTGTATCGGCATATTTAAAAGTAAAGAAATCTCAAGATCAAATATCACAAACATAACCAACAAAAAAAAGTAAGTAAACCTAAAACAATTCAAATTCAAGACACTAGAAAAAAACCCACACTCATAAGACCTACCTCACCCAAAACCAACATCCACAATCTTTTTCAATAAACCAGAACAAAAAAAATAAATAATAAAACATAACCCAAAAAACAAAACACCCATAAAAATAAATAAAATCATCAACCTATAGTGAAACTCACATTACTGAAGTAAGAATTCAGCCTCTTATATTTAGAATACACAGGTAAACCTATTATTAATGGAATATCAAATTCACAATTCACTATATCAAAGTGACCTGCTAATGCAGCCCTATTAACTTCAAATCTCTCAAACTGAGACCAAAGATCCCCAAAATCTCTATTCTAAATTAAACTAAGATTAGAGAATATCAAAATACACACGACTATAATGGTATCCAACCATTTCCTGAAGTTAACAGCATCACGATTTAAAATAATCTATATAGACTAATTAATTAACTATTACAAAAAAACCCAAAATCAACAAACATAAACATACTTCTCAAAAAAAATTAACAAAATAATCATAACGAACACGTGGTAATGTAGCACGAGCCCACATAAAAAAGAGCAAACAAAAAAATAGAAATATACTGCCAATAAACCCACCACCAAACATCAAAATCATGCCTAGCCATGAAAATATAAATATGATAATATACTCACATGCAAATAAACATGTAAAATATGTACCACTATACTCAACTTTAAAACCACTAACCAACTCCCTTTCAGCCTCACCATAATCAAATGGAGTACGATTAGTCTCACATAAAATACATATCATATATAAAATTAACACACAAGGAAAAACCATAACAGATAACCATCTACTTAAAAAGAAATCCACCAAACTATAGCTACAATAACATAACCCAGATAATATAACAATACACATAAAGCAAGCTTCAAATCTTATAGAACCAAAAGCACAACGAATTGAACTCAAAAATGAATAACTTTTATAACTCCCCCAACCGGTACACAGTATAGAATAACTACAAAAACTGGTGATAACCAAAAATCATAACAAGGAAAGAGAATTAAAACTATACCTATAATAACCACCATATATAAACGAATAATAAATAACTAGACCAACTAACAACATAACCCCAAATAAACCAACTCACCTACGACTTTGAAAACCATAACTCTTAAACTTAACTATCAACTTTAACAAATCAGAAAATCTTTGAAGTAACCCAACTACACCAACCTTTTTAGGTCCCTTACGAAACTGAGAATAACCCAAAATCTTACGCTCACCTAAGATAAAAAATGCTATAATTAATAAACTAACTAACAAACCTATTAAACCACTAATAAAACCAAAAATAATCATAAACAGTGACTTGGTTACTAAATTTTACCATCTATGACTAGACAAATCACTATTTTTATTAAACTAAAGTCACACAATCACATAACAAAAGAATTAAATCCATCTTCGAGACGCAAACCCAATATTTTTAACTAAACTATTTTGTTTATATCAAAATAAATCAATAGTAAAGCTCCACATAAAGAAGTTCTCTTGAGTGTAAAACAAGTATTTTCAATAAACTACATTACATATATATAATTTATACCCAATTTTTAAAAACATTAACATAAAAATATTCGCTAGCTAACTTATAAAGAAATAACTGTTCAGAAAATCTATATACTCTTCACGCCAACAATAAATAAATAGACGAATATAAAATACCAACGCTCACACTCAACTTATAAAACAAGGGAAAAGACACAGGAGTAACCAATAACAAAAAACAAAACACCCAAAATAGATAACTCTTCAAATCTTTACTACTAGATACCACGACAAAATAAACTATTGTCAATCTAGCCCAAACAAAATAATAAAAATAAATAAAAAAACACACCTCAACACTTCTACAAAAACACGCCACAACTAATGTAGCAACAGAAGTCAATGAAATATGACACCAAATATATTCTCAACTAAAACTAAAGAACCATATCAAAAGACAACATAAAAAAATAGTAAAGAAACAATCAACATACACAATCTTTAAATTTTTAGTCTCATACAAAAAGCAAAAAAATATAACCGGAAACTTCATTATAACACTTAATAAATATATAAATATTCAGTTACCAATACTAAAAACTCGATAAACTCAAAACATAAAAGGAAATAATCCAAACTTAACCACAAACCCAAAATACACAAAATAGTATAATCTGACCACTAATAGCCCAGAAACTAATAACACTGAAGACAATCCAGACATTATTACATAATAAAGAATTGAATTATAAAATCTATACGACATTGACCTAACATTAAAAAATAATGAAGGTATAATTGACAATCCGCATAACTCTAAAAAAACTCAGAATCCTAATAAACTATCAACTACACAACAAAAAAAACAAAAAAATATAGAAAAAATCAGAGAAAAAACAACCACATCAAAATAACCCAAACGGATAATATTCACTATTAATGATCAACTGAAAACGCTAAAATTCTAGTCACGATAAATCAATGAACCAAAGCCACAAAAACTTCATAAAAAAACAAAATAAATATCACTATACATCATCAACTACTAACTAAACTTAATTTACCTAATGCAACTGCTCCAAAACAACCCAAACTTATATTAATGAAAGGACGTAAAATCAATACTATGGGACGAATAACATAACTTATTAATTCAGCAACACATACTAATGGACATATATACATAGGAGTACCAACAGGAATAAATGAACTAAAAAATAAATTCATTTTATCGCATATACGATTTAAAAAAAAAGACACAAAACAACTAAATACTATACTAACTAAAATTACACTAAACAAAAAAGGTCTATAACAATAAGGTAGACGATAACACAAAAACAAAAACAGAACTCAACCCAAAATACTAAAATAATAATAAATAACATCACCTAAAATAAACTTATTTATTAAAACCATTAAAGAACTAAAATCATTAACATTACCAAACATATACCAACTCAACCAGACACAAAAGTGTATAACGGAGACATGAACCCCACAGTTTAATTTAACTTACCAGTCTCTCTAATTATATTATCTCCAACGCTTCAAATTGACGCTTTAAACTTAAGCTAAGAGAAATTTAACGGATTACTAATCACCTTTACAACCAAAATGTAAAATGCATATCACACACCTCATTAAACTTACACATTATAAAACCAATATCCCAAAATAACATCACAAACAAAGAAAAATTAAGAAATAAAAATGAGAATAATAACAAGCATTAGTAGATTCATAACACTCTCTACGAATTAATAAATGCCCACATAATATCAAAGGCACCAAACCACCAAAAAATAAATAAAAACATCAAAATAACAAATATATCAAAAATCCAAATCTTTGTCTAACTAACCCCACCTCACAGAAAAATTGAATAGTGGTAGGAAACGAACACAATCTTAATAACCTAAAAACCACGATTCTCATTAAACCTACACCTTTAATACTAGACTTTAATAAAATTCATTTACGAGTATGCGAAACATCATAAAAACACCACAATAGTCCAAACACTATACCAGCACTCAACCCATGACCTAAACAATAAAAAAAAGAAAATTTTATATTAGATCAATCACTAATGTAAAAACCTAAAAACGGAACTACTATATGAGCTAAACTCAAAAACGCTAATCAACGCTTACCATCTAATTCACTGCAAGATGTAACTAAAAAAAATATAGATAAAATACAGCATAAAAACAAATATCACAAAAAACCCCCACTAAAAACAAAACTAGCACAACGATAAACCCCTAATAACCCAAGCTTCATTATATAACCCCTTAAAAATATTGAAACTATACTTATAGCTTCAGCATGTACTATAGGCAATCACGTATGAAAAGGAACCAATGGAACCTTGGTAAAAAAAATAAAAGACAATAAATAATAAACAATCAAAGAAACACCACTACTAAACTTTCATTCACTAAACAAAAAAGAATCTTTAACTAAAGACAAATATAATAAAATTAAAATTAATGGCAACCTAGTACTTAAAAGATAACCACAAAAATATCAACCTGCCAAAAATCGTTCAGAATAAGGAGACTCTCTAAAAATTAAGTAAAGTAAAGGTAGCATTGATAGTTCATATACACATCAAAAAATTACACAATGATTTACACAAAATCTAAGTACAGTAAACCCTAGTCTAAAAAATAAATATATACGAACAACACTACTTAACATACTATAAAACATAATCTGTCTGTATAAACCTAATAGTAACACTAAAATAATTAAATAAAATCTAATAGAGTCAAATATAAACATTTTTTTAAAGACTTTCATACTAAATATGCTCATACATTTAACCCCACAACTAAATAATAAAGACACAAATACACACATTAAAATAATTAAAAATCTATTAACTCTAATGAAGAAGAACACTCTCAAACACGTGTTAAAATAACTAAACCTACAATTATCTCCACAGTAGAAATAACCATTAATGTCATAAAAATCATATGACTATCAAAAGAAGAAAAAATTAAACAAAACATTAAAATCAAAACATTAAAATTTTCTAACACTATTAAACTATTCAAGAACCGAGTAATAGATAAGAAAAAGCTAACTCCAATTACAGAACAAAAAATTAAAAACAAACTAACCATTAACACTCATAAAATCAATTAATAAACCTTAAAAATAAACATAAGCATAACCATACTAATGCTAAATAACTGACATATAAAAAGATAAGGATACTCAGGATGACAACCACCTAAATAAATTAAGGAAAAAAACAAACTTATAATTAACCAAAATTTAACCTGACGTCACACTTTATATACACTTGAACCACTATTAGTAGGCACTCACAAAAAAAACAAAAATGCCATAATTAGTATCAAACCACCTATCTTAGATCCTATACAACGCAAAATAGCATAAAATGCTAAAAAATATCATTCAGGCTTAATTGAAACAGGGGTATTCAACGGATCAGCCTCTAAATACGCCTCTATATCAACTAAAGCATCTGGCCTTATAAATAATCAAAAAACTACAATCCTAACAATCATCCTAAACAATACAAAATCCTTAATCGTAAAATAAGAATGAAAGTAAATTACATCGCTCAAATAATTAAATGAGAATAAAGGTTTACTCCTGCCCCTCTTATGTAGATAAAACATATGAACAATCATCAAACCCAAAATAACAAAACCCAAACAAATATGTACAGACAACACACGTATTAAAGTTATACCTGATACAGAAAATCCACCAACAACATACTTATAAATAACACTACCAAAAATGGGCAATCTATCTACTATAGATGTTAAAACAGTAGCAGCTCAATAAGACATTTGATGCCACGGTAATATATATCCAGTAAAAGCTTCACCCATAACCAATAAATATAAAACAAACCCTACATTTCACACACCCTTCTTTTTATAACTTGAATAATATAAAGCACGAGCCATATGAACAAAAAGTAAACCAAACAACACATTAACACCTATCATATGCCAATATCGCAAACATCAAGTAAAAAAAGAATCTTTAGACAACCTCATAACCATGAAAAAACTACATAAATAATCCGCAACATATAAAAAAGATAACACTACACCAGTTAATATTTGTATAATCATAAAAGTAGAAAGTACAAATCCCCTACTCCAATAATAATTAAGAGAATAACTAATTGGTAAATCTATCAAATTACATCGAAATAACCTAACCATTAATTTACTAATACTATACAAATTAACAAGTATTCAATAGAACCACAATCTATTAGTTTACATAACCTATTAGTAAGTTAACACACATACACTATAGTATAAACAAGTAATCATATATAATCGACAAAATGTCAATATCATGTTAAAACAGTACAACGATAAACTCCAAACCTACTCCTCCCAACCAACAAAATAGTACTTAATCCTACCACACCTAATAAAACATGACTAAAATGCAACCCTACAGTACAAAACCTTCTAGCATGAAACCTAGTATCAAATATATTAACACTTATATCTTCCATCTCAAAAACCTGTAAAACCACAAACCTCAACCCTAAAATCACAGTCAAAAATAAGAAAAAATCACAATACTTCCAACCTAATAAATGATGAAACGCAGTAACAGTAATACTAGAACCCAACAATACAAAACACCCAACAAAAGGTATCTCTAAAGATCTAGACAATTTTTCATATGATCAAGAATCAAAAAATAAACAACATGTTAAAAATCTACCGAAAATCATAACTTCACTAAAAACAAACAACCAAAATGCAGATTCATAATGAAGAACCTTACCCAAACCATCAAACACAAATATCACTATAGATAAAATAGCACACATTAAAAATATCAAAAATAATTTAATCTTTCATAAAAATAAACCAACCAAGAAAAAACCAACAAAAGAAGCATTAAAAACAGGAACAATAGACATTTATATACCGTCTACAAAATTAGATCTTTTCTTTGGAAAAGAAACATAATAACTTATACTAACAGCATAAAATATATATGTTAGGTATAATATATAGTGTATACACTACACTATATATTATACCTAACATATATATATATGTATATATACAATAATGGTAGTACCTACCATTATTGTATATATACATATATATACGGGGGGGGCCCCCCCGTATATATATATTCATATAATATATTAATATTATTTTTTTTTTACCAAATTAATAAATATATAATTAACGTAAAACCACTAACAATCAACAATTTTAATAAAACTCAAATAAATAAGTGCCTTGTGTTATACAATCCTATCCCGGTAAATAACTCAATCATAACCTTATCTCAACGAAAAAAAAATAATCTAACACTTTTCAATGCACGGTAAAACTTAACATAGCACAATTCCACTAAATTATCACATCCAAATAAACTACTACTTCATTTACTTATCAAATTGCTATCATAAAACACATATATTATTAAAATTGACAACAACTGAAAAATAATTAAACTAAAACTTATACCTCTGTTAAGGTATACAATTTCATCTAATATAAAAAAAACATAAAATTTTATAAATAACCAAAAAAACACCATCAAACCAGATTTAAAAAAAAATAAAACACCTAATCTGATTCTGCTCTTAACTTTAAATAAAATAACACATAAACGAAAAGAATATAAATAAGACATAAACATACATAGACAAATTATCAAACCAACAACCACGTTAACAACTTTGACAAACATTGAAAGTAAAAAATGCTTAGTAAAAAACACACCAATAAAAGGAACTCCTGCTAAACCAAGAATTACTACTATTGACCTAAATAAATTTCATTTACCATATAAATTAGAACTATAAACACAATTTCTACCCTGAGAACCACCACTACCACTCATTACATCACCTATCAACATAAATAAGATACACTTAGATACCCCATGTCTTAATAACTGGAATAATGAAAGAGCTAAATCACCGTATATCAAGTACAAAACACACCACGCGATATTTTTACATGTAGATAAAGCTATAATCTTCTTCAAATCCACAAAAAATAACCTACTTAGAGCCGTAATCAAAATAGTTAAAATTAATAGAACACTAAAACAAATCGATTTTTTAAAAAACTGTATATAATCGTAACGCATAGCAAACCAAATACCAGCTGCAACTAAAGTAGACGAATGCACTAAAGAGCTAACAGGAGTTGGGGCACGCATAGCCTCCAATAACCAACTTATAAAAGGAAATCTAGCACTCTTAGTGAATATTATCAAAAAAAATACAACCATACAAAATAAATATTTACTATACATAAAACAACTTAATCCTATCAAAAAAAATAAACACACATCACCAAATCGAGAAGAAACTAAAGTAACTACTGATGACCGCAATCTCAGAAATTTATCATAAAACAAAATTAAAAAAAATCTTACCACACCTAAATATTCTCAAAATATCAAGGTTGTCAAAAAATCACCAGTAGTTACTAAAACACCCATAACAACTACAAATAAAACTATAATCTTATTCAACTCAAAACCAGCTAAATCACCTACAAAATAATGATATGTATAAAAATACACATAAGAAAAACATATAATCAACATTAAAACTACACCAAAAGTAACAAAATCAAAATCAAATTTTATCATCCATTTATAACCACCTAATGACAAAAATTTGAACTTAACACATAAACTAACACATAATAAAAAAGAAAACCAAACTATTAAACACATACATAAACTAAAACCAAACAAAAAAGTAAACATAAAACATACGGTACACACAATACCTATCTTATGGCCGTAACATAAGTCAAATATATGTTAATAAATATCACGATAGCAACGTAAAGTAGCCAGGAAACCTCCATAATTAATGCTTAAAACTAACTCATATAAATTCTGACATAGCTACTATCAATTATCTAATTAACCTATGTTGCTAACAAAAGCAATCAACTTGATTTCAAATCAAACATAATTCATAAGTTCAATAATTATAAAATACGGTATCTTCTCCTATTGTATTGAAAAAAATAATAGAGAGGCTCTAAGAGCCATAAATTAACCCTAAATTAACCCCATAAAATATTCTGGCATCTCTATTTTATATTTTAAATTTTTTCAATACAATAGGAGAAGATACCGCAAAAAAAATTTATTTTTTTGCGGTATCTTCTCCTAGTTGGCCATAGCCTTTAAAGAGTTTACAACCCCTCACATTAAAATATGTTAAACTAGA